GACGAAATAGAACGATTTTAGAAGGGATATAATGAAATTTTGTGATTGGGTTCTTCCTAGAGAAACGATTCGTTTTATTTGACTGATCGATACAACAAACAATTAATTATAACAAATATATGATTATAAGAAATATAAAGATTCTAAACTTAAATTAAATAAATAATATTAAATTAAATATAAATAATATAATATTTATAGTAATTAATAAAATAAAAAAAAAAGATATTATTATTCGAAACGCCTTGTGATCTTCAACCAATTCTGCGCTTCAATATAATTACCGGGAGTAAGCGCTAGAGCTTGTTTCCAATATTCGGCAGCTTGATCGAACCAAGCTTCCGCAATTTCAGAATCTCCTTGTCGAATGGCCTGTTCTCCCCGGTCGGAATAGGTGGGTAAATTCCTTCCCTTAGAACCGTACTTGAGAGTTTCCGACCTCATACGGCTCAGCCGTCAAGTTCTTTTGGCGTCCCTTTTTTAATCTACCATATCTAATTGAATGAGATTTATCGTGGATCCGTGGATCTATCCCATTCTTTTCTCTCGAGTTAACCAAAAGAAAAAGAGGTTATGGTTATAAGTTTCAAACTTGAGTTTTACTTACTAATTTAATCAGTTTTCTCTTTTCTCCCACCTTCATAAAGTGCATAGGCATCTCCACTATTATTAGAGTTTTCTAAAAAGGTAACTATCTCGGTTTCATATATGAATTTCTATAGAATCTGTGAAAAAGACTTTCCTTTATAAGAAGGAAAAGGCTTACTATCTTTGGGATCTGATGCTACACCGCTGCTCAATACCTTAGGGGATCAACTCTATTACATAAGTTGATTCCTAACTTTTATCTCATATCATGACATAAATAAGCAGTCCGTATTATCGGCCCAAAACCTCGCGAATTGATCTTTACGGCGCTTTCTCTATCAATTAGATCCTTTATCCATAGAATTATTTAGGCATACCTATTTCTTCATATTCATATCTCAAATTCTATGAAGTTTATTTCTTTGCTACAGCTGATAAAAATCGTTGTTTTGGACGATACATATGTAGAAAGCCTATTTTTTCTAGTAATTATTAATAGATTTGCTCTTTTATTCCCTTTTTATTTCTATAGTGGAGATAGTCGCACGTAATGACAGATCACGGCCATATTATTAAAAGCTTGTGGTAAGAATGGGTTTCGCTCTAGTGCACGAAAATAATATTCCAAAGCTTTCGTATGTTCTCCGTTTCGTGTGTGGATAAGGCCTATGTTATAGAGTATATAACTTCGATCATAGGGATCAATTTCTAGTCGCATAGCTTCATAATAATTCTGTAAAGCTTCTGCATAATTTCCTTCGGATTGAGCGGACATCCGTTACGGTCGTCATTCGATTTAAAGAATCTCCGTTTCAGAACCGTACATGAGATTTTCATCTCATACGGCTCCTCCTTTATGTACATAATCAGAATAATACATGGAATCAAAAAAGATTTAAATATTCTCATTATAAACTGAGCAGGGCTGGTGTTTTTACAAAAAATCTCTAGCCAACCTTCTTGTAAAAGATCTTTCCTTAATATCTAGTATGTTGGTACTAGATAAAAAAAGTGACTCCAGTAATTTCTTTGTCTTAAACGCATCTTAATTTTCAGGAATAAGTCACTTCAACAGTCTTCGATGGTTATACGGGTATCCAAAACACAAACTAGATGGATGTTTGTTGTCCCAACCATTCTTCTTAGTCCCGATCCTGATAAGGAAAAGGGATAATTTATAACAAAGTTTTCGTGTTGTTGATTCCTAGGAGTAGTGCCTCTTCCTCTATGCCTCCTATTGGTACTAATGGAGTGAGTTTGACTTAACCCATACCATAGGTATAACCTTTCGCTCAATACTCTAGAATCGACAATTGAAGCATTTGAGGTTGCATTAATCGGGGATACACGACAGAAGGGCTCGTTTTATTTACAAACTTCACCTTCAACAAGCGTAGATTTATTTCAATAATTTTTTTTCTTTCTATCCCGAATAATAATGTGTCTTCCTCCTAAGAAGACTAAGAGTGGTAAAAAATAAAAAAAAAAATATATATATATATATAAATAAAATAAATAACTAAATTAAATTATAAAATAAATAAATAAAAAATATAATAATCAAATCGCACCATCTCTGTAATAGGCAAATGCCTCTTTCTCGCCCAAAGTTGTCGGAATTATTCGTAATAAGATATTGGCTACAATTGAAAAGGTCTTATCAATAAAATTTCCATTTATTCGAGATCTAGACATAGGCAGAAAGTCATTCTATAATTTCTTTTAATTACCTTTTGTGAGAAAATAATCCCACAAACAACGGAATTTTACAATACGAAATAACATAAAAACACACTCAGTAAAATTAAACTTCGACTCAAATTGTTTCTTTTTGACAGGAATCAATAAAAACTAAGAAATATTTGAAGCCGATTGGATTTCATCCAAATGTAAATTAAATTTTACATTTAAATCTAGTATTATAAGAATATAGGAAACTATTCTGATTTCATCAAAGTTGAAGAATGAACGAATTTATATCCTAATCTGTAGGATAATTCGAAAAGTTTTGATTGAATTATGATCCAAAGAGGAAAAAGAATCGAATAATCGTTCTATGATGGATGAAAATAGAATAACCGCCCGTTTTGTGTTGTGTATATAACGGATATACGCTATACAATCAAATATAAAGATTCCTGGGGCGTTTCATGAATTTGGAATAAATCTATGGGGTAAGGGGTTATTGTTGAAAGATCTAAAATTGGAAAGTCATTTTAGAATTTTTATGAAAATAGAATAAGAGTCTAAACTAAATATAATCATGATCTAAAGGTAGCCATTAAACATAGTCTAAAAAAATGGATCAATCGGTGGAGTCGTTCCAATTCAGGGATTTAATTCGGTATAAATATTCAAAAATAAAGTCGGGAGTGCCTTCTTTGTAAACATGAATAGATACCTTATATTTATTGGTTTAAATATTTTGTCTCACAAAATTATTTTTATCCCCCGCCAGCCTCGAATAAGGGTTTGGCAGCGTTTTTCTTTTATAGTTAAAATAGAGTGTACGCACCTATCCAAAAACCTAAATATGAATCACTATTCATTCGGTTTATGAACCATAATCATTATGCAGGAGAGATGGCCGAGTGGTTGAAGGCGTAGCATTGGAACTGCTATGTAGGCTTTTGTTTACCGAGGGTTCGAATCCCTCTCTTTCCGTACCCTTCAACCTAATTCACCAATGTTATTGATCGCAATATATCAAATAACAATGCATACCATTATTCCAACAGTTATACATATGGCTTCTCTATTCCTAATCCTAATTTCTGTGGTATGGATTATACGGGAAAGAATGGACAAGGAATGAAGATCTCCCTATCAATCTATGATACATGAGTGGGAAAAAATCCCCGGATAAAACGCCTTCCTGAGGGTCTCTTTATATCGGTGAAAGGAAGGGCAAAATTGTCCGAATCCTTCTTATTTTAGTTGTGTTTAAGTCTGACGAGAATAATATTCTACAACTAGCAATTCATTTATTTTCAAACCGACGCATTTACTATCTATTATTTGATTGACTGATCCTTTATATTGGAATGGGTGAAGAGTCAAATGTTTTGGCAATTCCTCAGGGGAGGATGAATCAAGATAATTTTGAACCAGAGACTTAGATTTTTGTTCATCTCTCACTGTAATAATATCTCGGGGTTTGCATCGATAACTTGGTATATCTACTATACGACCATTAACTAAAATATGTCTATGATTAACCAATTGCCGGGCTTGAGGAATAGTTGAAGCCATACCTAATCGAAAAAGGATGTTATCCAACCGCATTTCAAGTAATTGTAGTAAAACTTGACCTGTTGACCCTTTTGCTTTTCCGGCTATACGAACGTATTTAAGTAATTGTTGTTCTGTAAGACCATAATGAAAGCGCAATTTTTGTTTTTCTTCTAAACGAATACGATATTGAGATTTTTTACCGGGGCGTAATTGATTTCTAAGATCACTTCCAGCTCTAGGTTTTTTACTAGTTAATCCCGGTAAAGCCCCCAAACGACGTATTTTTTTGAAGCGAGGCCCTCTGTAACGCGACATAAAGACTCCTTATAAAGTTTCATAAACCTAAATGAAATTAAACTAAACTAAATGATAAATAGAAAAATGAAAAATATAATTAAGATTAAAAATAATAAATTAATCAAAATTTATTGAAGTATTGTATTCCAAAGAAAAATTCGAAAGAATAATTAGATAAATTGTATATCAATATCCGGGCCTTAACTTAATATATTATATATATATATTATATAATATATCGTATTAAAATTAATATAAAATTAATAGAAAATAGAAAATCTTTTTTAAGTTTAAGGGTTCTTTTCTTGATTGATTTGGTCTACATAGATCAAACTCCTCCAATTTTTTTTAATAATTGGAAGTTCTTATGAGATAATAGATCAGTGCCCTTTGGGAAAGGGGGAAGAAGCCTTTTCAATTTCTTTGATTTCATATTATCAACTATGCAAAAAAAAAATCAAACATATGGAAAAAGCCAGCTATCGGAGTCGAACCGATGACCCTCGCATTACAAATGCGATGCTCTAACCTCTGAGCTAAGCGGGCTCGCATAACATAAATTGGACACACATAGGAATTTAGTAAACTACTGGAATCTTAAATCTTAGCTATTAACTGTTCACTCTTAACTCTTCACAATTACTATGAATCTAGAATAATTTCTATTAATATAAAAACTATATAATAGAATTTCAAATAAATATCGGATATTTGAATATTATAGAACATAACAATTAATATACCGATTAATATATTAATTAATATATTAATATAGCAATATATAATTTTGATCTATTTATCATAGCAAATACATGATTATCAATAATCAATATCTTAATTAGCTTAATTTAGTTAATTAGATAATAAGATTCTTTTTTATTTTTGAATTTAAATGATATTTGAAATTCAAAATTCTTTTTTTTTTTTACTAATCTAATTCTATTGTCTATTTCTTTAATATTAAAATATTTTATTAGTTATTTTAATACTATTAAATTAGTATATAAACTAAACTATTAATTTTATTACATTAAATATTCTCATTTTCTATCTTATCTATTTAGAATTTTAAAGAGAATCTAGTAATTAAATTACTATAACTTACTAATTAAAGTAGAATCTTATTCTAGTATTCGATATATATAGAATATAATTAATACATATTAATTACATTAATTAAGATTTTACATTATAATAATAATATTCGAAATAATTTCATTCTAAATTTAATTATTCAAAAAAAAAGGAATTAATTATTAGTTATAGCCATTAGATTCGTTATGGTTATTAATATTATATTCACTTATTAGTTATTTTTAGTTAGCAAAGATAAGAGCTAAGACGAAAACAAAAGAATCGACCGTTCAAGTATTCAAGATTGTACGCTAAAAACGATATAAATAGGGAAATATATGTAATAATATATATTAAGCAGAATTATAATATAGGTGTAATAATACTATACATTTATATATAATAATATAGTATCACATATACTATATATGTGATATGTATCCATCTAGATTATATATTGATTTGTGGATAGAGAAATAATAGAATCTTTTCTAATTGTATCAAATATGAGTTTCCGAGAGAGATGAAAGAAGATAGACAAGAAATCCAAATATAAGAAAACAGTTTTCAATATGCGAATCGCTATCTAATGAATTCAACAGTTCCATCATATCATAATATAAATGAAATAAAAAGGAAAAAGGTATCATAATGAAATCCTAATCACAAACCAAAAGGGGGGATATGGCGAAATTGGTAGACGCTACGGACTTAATTGAATTGAATTGAGCGTTGGTATGGAAACCTACCAAGTGATAACTTTCAAATTCAGAGAAACCCTGGAATTAAAAATGGGCAATCCTGAGCCAAATCCGGTTTTCTGAAAACAAACAAGGGTTCAGAAGGCGATAATAAAAAAGGATAGGTGCAGAGACTCAATGGAAGCTGTTCTAACAAATGGAGTTGGCTGCGGTGCGTTAGTAAAGGAATCACTCCAGAAAGGATGAAGAATAAACGTATATACGTATACGTACTGAAATAGTATCTTCAAATGATTAATGACAACCCAAATCCGTGTTTCTTTTAATTTTCATGAAAAATTAAAGAATTATTGTAAATCAATTATTAAGTTGAAAAAAGAATTAAATATTCATTAATCAAATCATTTACTCCATCAAAATCTGATAGATCTTTTGAAGAATGGATTAATCGGACGAGAATAAAGATAGAGTCCCATTTTACATGTCAATATCGACAACAATGAAATTTATAGTAAGAGGAAAATCCGTCGACTTTAAAAATCGTGAGGGTTCAAGTCCCTCTATCCCCAAAAAGGCCCATTTGATTCCCTAATTATTTATCCTACCTTCTCATTTCGTTAGCGGTTCAAAATTCGTTATCTTTCTCGTTCATTCTAATTTTACAAACGTATCTGAGCGAAAATCTTTTTCTTATCACAAGCCCTGTGATCTATATGAAAGACGTACAAATGAACATCTTTGAGAAAGGAATCCCAATGTTAAATTTGAATAATTTAAAATTCATTTTATTACTCGTACTGTACTGAAACTTACAAAGTCTTTTTTTGAAGATCCAAGAAATTCCAACAAGGCCTGGATAAGACTTTGCAATTCCCCTTTCGTCTTTTTAATTGACATAGACCCAAGTCCTATATTAAAATGAGGATGGTGCGTAAGGGATGGTCGGGATAGCTCAGCTGGTAGAGCAGAGGACTGAAAATCCTCGTGTCACCAGTTCAAATCTGGTTCCTGGCACATGAGCAATTTGTATGAGTATCTATTCTACAAATTAATTGATATGAGTCGCCATGCATATTCATTAATATAGTATAAAGCATGATACATATTTATCCATCTAAATATCTGGGGATGTACTCCTTTTATTTTATAGAATAAAATAGTTAAAGATGAGTAAAGAGCATATGTATATACTCTTTTTGATATGTATAAGATAAAGTATGTAAAAGAAAATATTAATACTTCAGACATATTACAAAAGGTAAATTGGTTGGTTGAAAAACCTAAAAGTGGGGAGTTGAGGGGTGCGAATAGCCAAGATTCATCTCCGATACAGTACAAATACAAATAGAATCTGATCCCCTTATCATTTCTTTCTATTTTCTTTTCATATTTTATTTCTTTATTTCCTCCTATGTGATTTTCTGGAGCCCATCTAAATGACGTGCGCGGTACATAGTTCGACATCATGAACTCTTTGAGTTTCATCCTATTGACTGGGCTTATCCTCCCAAAAGTATCTTCAAAATCAGAAGATCTTAATGAATCTCTCTAATTGTATTGTCGTTTTTTTTATTTATTTTATTCATTATTTAGCTTATCCATAATA